ATTTAATTACTAGTTGTGAAAAGAGTAGAAGAGATTTTGTATACATGTTCATCAAAGTCTCTGAGCACTCTGGCATTCATTCAATAAAAATTCGATTAAATGGATAATTGGCTTTTACTTATTTAATTTAATTATTTAATTATATATTTTATTTATAATTATATATTTGAAATAGAAATTATTAAGTAAAAAATTATTTCTATATATTTATAGATAAATAAATATATATTCTATATAAATATAGATAAATTAAGTAAAGTATAAGTACAAAAAGAAATTTTTACTTTGCGATAACCTCGAGGCAAGAACGTAATAGGACGTCCTCGATTGTTTCATAACGACAATTGGCGATGGTAAGATTTAGATCAAATAAATGGGAAAAATGGAAAACAAATAGGGGTATGCGGTAGATAATGATCTATCTTGATTCTATATTTTTATACTTTTGACTTAATATTAATGAAATGAAGGGCGACAAAAGAAAGAATAGGCTTTATTATTCGGACATGTTATTAACTTAACATTCCTTTGATACTTCTGAGACTGCCAAGGCAGTCTCTGCGTATTTTGCTTGTGCTTAATGTTTTCCGATTATACTAGAAATCTTATAATTATAAGAACTTGTTAGAATTGGATTTATTGTTTTATCAATGGTCTTGGATTAGAATCCCTTTTGACTCTGCGCCGGTGATTTTACTATTATTAGTGAACAATAATTGAATAATTCCTTCATAGAGATCGAGGACATAATTCCCATGGATATAGTAAGTCTCGCTTGGGCTGCTTTAATGGTAGTCTTTACATTTTCCCTTTCACTCGTAGTATGGGGAAGAAGTGGACTCTAGAAGTACTACTAATTGAGTTTAGGAAAAAAATTCTATCAATTTTTTTTTTATAGATTGTTTTGTTCGGCAAAGCCTTTTTTTTTCACTATTTCCATTTTTAAATGGAATTTGGAAAATATTTTCATTTCGAAATTATATTTATTGTATTGGATTCTAGTGGAGTAATGTATTCTATAAATAATATATATATGAACTCTTTCAATCAAACAAATATTTCAATTATTCCTATGTTCGTATTTCAAAAGTAAAAGGACTACAAATGATCAGAAATTTATTTCAATCGAATTATTCATAAATTGTCTATCTGGCCAATGAGGAAGAACGAAACCCTTTATTAATTACTTTTTTTTTTTACTTTATTATTTTTATTTGTTTTTATTTGTTTCCATCTTTTCTCTTTGGAGAGGAAAGAAAATAGTTCTATTATTCCGTTACGTGGATACACTTTTTTATGGGGAAACAACATAGACATAGTGGTTGTCCAACGAGATACTACACATAATAAAATATTGTCTTGGGCAAGTCGCATATTGCGCACTTACCACCTGTTTGTTTATTTGTTTTCTAATTTTAGAAATTGGATTTAGGTTTATGCTAGGCTTTTTTTTTCATTTCCTATCATGGTTCAAACGTTAAAAATAGGTGAGGTTTACTAATCCTTTTCGAAATCCGAAAAAGCTGCCACGGAACCCCTGGATCCTCTGTCAACTGCTCAATCAATTACTTCTTCGTGGAATGCTAACAAGAAGATTACTTGATTTTCTTTTATTATATTATCTCCATACCCTTCTTTTTTCCTTCATTGATTTGATATTCTTTCAATGGATATCGGAATTCATACAATTTCATTTATATTAAAATTAATAATCAAAAATAATAAGAAATCGAGGAATTAGAATCGTAAGAGTAAAAGCTGTCTTTCGATCATTTCAAATTGATTCGAATCAATCACAAATCAAATAGAAATAGATGAACCAAAGAAATAGAATTGAGACATCTTACTATGTACATTATATATGGAATTGATATCTATTCCAGATATATAGATAGATAAATATAATAAATAATGTGGATTGAGATATATTAAACCTCTATCTTCATAGAGCAAACTTTATATAGTACAATACTACTATAGTATGGTAGAAAAAGATTTTTTCTACCATACTAGATAGTATCTCATAGAATACTGCTGATTCTAGTTCGCTCATTTCATTTAAAACTAAAACGCGAAATTGGAATCCTTTTTATTGTATTTCTTCTCTTCAATCATTGATAAGAACTAAAAAGTCACAAGTTTAATTCAAATTAATCACTTTGACTTACTGTTTTTACGTATATTATAAGTAAAAAAGCAGTAGGAACTAGAATGAACAGTGCAGTAGCAATAAATGCGAGAATATTTACTTCCATAATTTCATCGTTTCATTTTTCTTTAATTCGCAATAACTCGGGATTTAATCCCATAGAGATGATGAACCTTTTGTCTGTAAATTCAACGGGATGAATTACATCTCGATGTAATCGAATCGGATCAATATCATAAATAACAATATCTGATAAATCGATTCATCGTCAAGAATTGAATAGTATAACATAGGAAGATCTTTTATCCATACCGAATTCAAAAGTAAATTCCTAATACAATCAAAAATCCTTTTACTTTCTTTTTATTTCTATTTTTCATTTTTTTCCACCCTTTCTTTTCTATAACCTAACCTACCGCCCTCTTTGGACAATCATTTGATGAAGTATCATCAGAAGAAATAAAAAAAAAAGGATTCCTGTTGGGAATGAAATTCTACTGTTTATATTTATACTCCCTTTCACAAAAAAATGGAAGCATGAATTGTTGTATTTTTTTATTGGATTTGGATCCATCGGGACTGACGGGGCTCGAACCCGAAGCTTCCGCCTTGACAGGGCGGTGCTCTGACCAATTGAACTACAATCCCAGGGAAATAACATAATAAAATGTACAGTATACATATTCTTATGATTTCATTCAAATACTTTCGATATGGATATGCACTTTAGCAAGAGCGGCATGGATTACTAATAATCTTTTCGTTATTTCCAAATCAATTGGATAATTAATCTTTCAATGAAAAAGTTCTTTTTTTCAATGAAAAAGTTCTTTTTTTTTTTTCTTTATTCTTTTCCTTAGACTTTACACTTACAGATCTTGAGATGAATCTAGATCATTAGCAAGATCAAAACTTGTTGAAAAAAAAGAAATAGAGTAAATAAATAACGATAGCGGTAAGGATAAGATATATCAATATCAGAATCAGAAAATTTGAGTTTTGATTTTTTCTATTGGTATCGAGCATTTCTGGAGAAGAACAAATGGTTTATCATTTCATGGTGGATCGGCGAATTATTGGGCCGAGCTGGATTTGAACCAGCGTAGACATATTGCCAACGAATTTACAGTCCGTCCCCATTAACCGCTCGGGCATCGACCCGGGAAGAATCAATCCAGGCTTAGTGATAATCCATGATCAACTTCCTTTCGTAGTAACATACCCCCAGGGGAAGTCGAATCCCCGCCGCCTCCTTGAAAGAGAGATGTCCTGAACCGCTAGACGATGGGGGCATACTTGCCCGACCGCCATCATACTATGATCATAGTATGAATAGTTTTTTGAAATTGTCAATATAATAATAATAGAATCCATATGACTCAATGCAAAGGATCTTTCTATCTTTCACGATTATATCTAATTTTTTTATTTTTTATATTCATGAATCATTCATTCTAATCGACATTCTATAATTCCATAAATAAATCGATTTTCCTTTTTTCTTAAAATTTTGAAATTTTTTCTTTTTTTTCTTTAAGAATTTGGTTGGGGGGTAGGCCGAATCACTTTATTAATGATTCAATGAAATATTTTGGATCTAGGTTCAATTGATAGGTACATGTATCAATCAAACGAATTTCGTTATGATGGCAATTAGGATCTGTCTTCAAACAATTCGTTGCATTGATATTTATCAAATCCAATATCAATAAACTTTTTTTTACTTATACTTAAAAGTATACCCTATAACTGATTATGGAAATCCAATTTATCGTTCCTGAGTGAACCACTATATGTTGAAAATATATTATAACGTATACGATGTATTTATATACATATACCATATAATATGGATATAAACTAAACACATAGTGACTAGTGGCTTATTCCGGAATTGAATCAAACAAGCCCTTTTAACTCAGTGGTAGAGTAACGCCATGGTAAGGCGTAAGTCATCGGTTCAAATCCGATAAGGGGCTTTGATTTTTTCATAAAACTCCCGCGGGAGTATTCATAGTTGAAGGGAGAATAGAGATCTTATTATTATTTGTAATAAAATAAAAAAAGTAACAAACAATATTTATATTAATTTCATTAACTTAATATAATATAAAATATAAAATATAACTTTTTATAAATATAAAATAAAAATAGAAAAATTTTATTGAATTCGAAATTAGACTATTATATTATAATAGAATTAGACTATTGCTATTATATTATAATGTATAATGAATAATATTCAGTTTATAATATAAGAAAAAAAAAAAATAAGTTGTCTACTTGAATCTCCAAATATTCCTATTTTCTATTATTGCAATCAAATTAATTAGAAATCAAAAAAAGAAAAAAGTAAGTGGACCTAACCCATTGAATCATAACTCTATCCACTATTCTGATATGAAAATAAATATTCAAATTCAAAATTGGAACAGTGGCGCTTTTTTTCATTTTATTTTCATATTTCTTTAAACTACGTGGGAATCTGTCGATATTGCCGATTAAATCTTCTTTTTCCTAGATGTTTTCGAGGAATAAATTAAGAATAAATTGCTATTCCCCTCCTTCACAGAAAAGGGTTTATTCCAAGTCACAACATAAGAGACGTTTTAACTATTTTTATTCCAGACCACAAGACAAGATCAATTTATATCTTATTATTTATATCTTAGAGACTTATATATATCTATACCAGATCATGATTTTATGTATCAAATATTTCCATCTATATGGATACGAAATTTTTGTTCCGACAATGTAATGTAAAATGAAAATGGGTGCCAGAAAGAGGCTTTCATTTATAGTCTCTTATTATTATATTTTAATTGAATATTGGAGTGAAGTATTGAAT